GTTCTTATCTCTGTAACTCTATTTTTGTTAGTATCATTTGTCTATAATGATAATAATTGATGAATCAAAAATTATCAATTGAATTTTTTTTTCAATTGTTATTTTTGCTTATCTCATATTTTTCAAATATGGAAACTTAGGCAAGTGCTTTATAAACATATGTATGAAAATAATCAATTTTATTTCATTTAGCCTCTTCATGCTTACTATAACTAGTTATTTCGGTTTTCTATTAGCAGTTTTAACTATAACCTCAGCTCTATTTATCGGTCTGAGCAAGATACGACTTATTTGAAATTAATTAACTGTACAATTCATAAAAAGAAAGAGTTGTGGAGTAGTCTATATATTTTATATATTCTAGAGTTCGTTATCTTGTCAATTTCCAATTATTGATCATTGAAATTCATGGACAATACATATTAATATTTAAGGATCAATATTACCTCTCCTTTTTTTCTTCTGGTGCAAATAAATTGAAATGATTGAAGTTTTTCTATTTGGAATCGTATTAGGTCTAATTCCTATTACTTTGGCTGGATTATTTGTAACTGCATATTTACAATACAGACGTGGTGACCAGTTGGACCTTTGATTAATTAACATCTATGTTTTTGCTTGACCTCCTACTTGCTTGAACTCATAGGGGGTCAAATTCAGATTGCTGTTCAATTATTTCAGTACAATTTTGACCTACCAATAACAAGAATGCAATCACGCTCTGTAGGATTTGAACCTACGACATCGGGTTTTGGAGACCCACGTTCTACCGAACTGAACTAAGAGCGCGTTATTTTCAATAAAATAAAAGTAATCCTAATATATCTTCCATGTATATACTATCATATAGAATATGATAAAAGAAAAGAAAAGATTAATTAGGTATGTTCAATTGTAATCGATCTCAATTGATTCCTTTTTAATGTTCAGAAGAAAAAGGAATAGGTAGGGATGACAGGATTTGAACCCGTGACATTTTGTACCCAAAACAAACGCGCTACCAAACTGCGCTACATCCCTTTCAATTGGTCTACAGTGTCATTGTAGAGAATCCCTGTCTTGTTTTCCAACATTTTGATTTATTTCCTAATTTGATATAAACAAATTATATTGCCGTTTCTTCTTTTTTGTTTCATATCATATAACATACATACCATATAATAATAAAAAGAATTATATACGCATGAAATAACTATGAAACCCGCCGTAAAAAAATAAAAATTTTTAGATAATGTTGAGGCGGAAAGGGACATATTCTTTTTTTTAGAAAAAAAAGAATATCTACCGAATTGTTGTAGATTTCAATTTCAATTAGAGAGTTCGTGCACAATATAAGCAGAACTATATAGACATCTGATCATATATGTATTACCATTATGTAGTACAAATTACTATAAAGAATAAAGAAGGAGTTTTTAAAATGAGAGATCTAAAAACATATCTCTCCGTGGCACCAGTAGTAAGTACTCTCTGGTTCGGATCTTTAGCGGGTCTATTGATAGAGATCAATCGTTTATTCCCAGATGCGTTGATATTCCCCTTTTTTTCATTCTAGTGATTAACCCATTCTAGTTGTTAACCCGGGAAGGGGTGAAGAAGATTAGAGCTACAATCAAATATCTGTGACTAATCCTCTCCCCTTATCTTTTCTTTTTTTGTTATTAGAATACAAAATAAGTTCGAAAAAGAAAAGAGAAAGAATAAAAGTGGATTCAACCTCAGTCAAACTCGGACTTGGGCCTAGGTTCCAATTAAATTAATAACCGAGTGATAACGGAAATAACAATTGGATGGCTAGCACAAAAGTATAATACAAGATACTGAACTGAAAAATGAAATACTGTACTGCGATTCTAAATTTGGAAATCCTTGTATTACTTATTATTACTATAATATGATTGCAACGAAATCTTTCATCATTTTAGCAACTTCTGCTTTTTTCGTTCCTTTTTTCTTTTCGTCATTTTGTTTTGGATCTGAAAATGAAATAGTTGCGTAAATAAAAAATACAAAGGAGGTTCATGGCCAAAGGTAAAGATGCCCGAGTAACGGTTATTTTGGAATGTACTAGTTGTGTTCGAAACATTTCTAATAAAGAATCAATGGGGATTTCCAGATATATTACTCAAAAGAATCGACACAATACACCTAGTCGATTGGAATTGAGAAAATTCTGTCCCTGTTGTTACAAACATACGATTCATGGGGAGATAAAGAAATAGATCCGTCTGCATGTAACCCTTCCATTCCAAGGAAAATGAAAAATGACATATAGAAAATAGATTTTCTATTTAATAAAAAAAATAAATAAATCCTATTTCTTAATTCTAAATCGGTTTTTTTTGATCCGATTGAAATAGGATTTTCGGGATAAGGAATAAACAAACCATGGATAAATCAAAGCGACTCCTTCTTAAATCCAAACGATCTTTTCGTAGGCGTTTGCCCCCGATTCAATCGGGGGATCGAATTGATTATAGAAACATGAGTTTAATTAGTCGATTTATTAGTGAACAAGGAAAAATATTATCTAGACGAGTAAATAGATTGACTTTAAAACAGCAACGATTCATTACTATTGCTATAAAACAAGCTCGTATTTTATCTTTGTTACCTTTTCTTAATAATGAAAAACAATTTGAAAGAAGCGAGGCAATCGCTAGAACTATTGGTCTTAGAACTAGAAATAAATAAGCTTACCTTTCAAGTGAATAAAAATGAAAATCTAAACGCTCAAAGTAGGAGTGATGCTTTGTTCAAGTTCAAAAAATCCGAGAACCTAGATTTGATTTTCGTGTTGTAAAAATAAAAAAAAGAATGAGGGAAGCAGAATCAATCTTTTTTTTTATTGAGCATCTTTGTTCATTTTGACAATTTGATGATATTTATGATACTAATTTCTACTCTACCTTCCCGGCGTTCATTCTGCAGGGAACTCCATTTAAACTATTCCGATGGATTCTTTCCACTCTTCTTATTTTATAATCTCATTTGAAATCATATAAATACAATTCCTATTTAATATAGCGATTTGTGCAAGTATTTTACGATTAAGAAGCAACTGCTTCTTGTACAGATTGTTCATTAATCTACTATAATTATAGTATACTTTACTGTCTCGAACTACTGCATTTATTCGAGCGATCCATAAATGGCGAAAATCCCTTTTTTTCCTAACTCTATCCCGATAGGATGAAACCAAAGCTCTTATTTTCTGTTGAGTAATAGTTCGAGTAAGTCTTGAATGAGCCCCTCGAAAAGTTGATGCAAATAAACGAATTTTTGTTCTACGTCTCCGAGTTATATATCCTCGTTTAATTCTGGTCATTGAATAAAAAAAACTTTGATGAATAACTAATTGATTTCTTTTCTTTCAGTTATTCCTTTCCTAGTCTATTAATAACAAAACGGATTTTTCCAATGTATAAAAAAAATTCCAATGGCTTTTGCTACTATAACCTTCCCGACCACTATTTTTTTTTCTTTTTTGGGAACGTAAATCAAAAAAACTAGAAATGGATAAAGAAATAGTGGTTTCCATCGTTTCTATGGTTAGTTCTTAAACGGTGAGGTCCTCTCTATACACCGGAGCTCGTTCTTTTCTATTGTTAACTTGTACAGTTCACGTTCTTTGGCTCTACCCCTGAATTATCGTTCTTTCACAATGAGATTTACCTATGCAGTAACGGTATTTAATTATGAAGATTCGCTGGGTAGCTAACCCTCTTAGTCCGTTTTTGCAAGAAGAAGGGTATAATATAATCCTTCTGTTAAATAGGATTTCCTCCGCGTAATGGAAATGGATAAGCATTTATTACCAATGGGGAATTCTTTCTCATCTTAAATTGAAAACGGGGGTGATTGGATTTGCACCAATATAAACCATAAATTTGATACACAATAAAAAGGGTACGAGAAATCTTTTTTTTAGATAGTGAATGTAGCTCTTCCATTCTATCCTATTCATTCACTGGTATTGATCACTGATACTGGAAAAATACTTTCCTTTCTTTTGTGCCAGTCTATGATCTGAACGAGTCGCACATACACCCTAGTACATGTTCCTCGACGCTGAGGACATCCCCCAAGGGCGGGCGATTTGGTGACATTTTTGATTGGCTGTCTTGTGTTTCTAATAAGTTGTTTAATAGTTGGCATGTTGAATCATATACATAATGAATTGGTTTAGATCGATCCTAACCGGATGATTATGAATTAGTTCTAGATTCTATATTAATAATTTATAGTATTAATAATACTAGATTAATTAATAGAAAATATTCTATTAAACCCAGTAAGAAGATAAAATCGCAAATTGCGGATTTGCAAAAAATACCTTCTTTCTATTTTTTTTTATTCAACGGCTACAAGATCAACAATTCCATGAGCTTGGGCTTCTGTTGCTGACATAAAAACATCCCTTTCCATGTCTTCGGATATAACCCATAAGGGTTTGCCTGTTCTTTGTACATAAACTCTTGTGATGCTTTCCCGCAACTTCAGTAGTTCTTCCGCTTCCAATATAAATTCTCCCGTTTGTGCCTCATAAAAAGAACTAGCAGGTTGATGGATCATTACCCTGATGATTTAATAAATGGTTTCTCTATCTCACATGATGAGTTAAAGAGAAAAACAATAAATAAATTGAAACAACCGTACAGGCATCTTTTGTGCATTGCATACGGCTTCACAATGGAATTCATTTTCACCTTCCATGAAAGGAATAGAAAATATAGGATCTATCCAACCCCGAGGAGTAAATGATCCAATAACCACCCTTCCTTTTATTTTGAAGTAATTTTCAAATACTATGATGGCTCCGTTGCTTTATTATTTGTCGTCTTTTATTCAGCAATCCCAAAGTTTCTTTTTTTTTGTAATTCAAATAAATAAAAAAAATTATTTATTTATTTGAATATTCTTTCATAACCGAAATATTGTTAAGAGTCTTCTGTTGTGAAAACAAAAAAGTTTGTGACGCTGAAAGAGGGGGCCCTCAATAGATCAAATAAAATAGGAAATGCCTTTTATCTCATACTACTGTTTCGATACATAATCTTAAGATTTAGAAAAAAACAAAAGAATAAAAAGGGGTCTCATATCGAATTCAAAGTGCCATGCTATTATTACTTAATATTCATATTTTATATGGCGAAGGCATAGTTTTGGTTTCTTTTTTGTCTCAAATTTAACTAAAAAAAGCAGTGGCGCCAAGCGTGAGGGAATGCTAGACGTTTGGTAATTTCTCCACCGACTAGAATAAAAGATCCCATTGAGGCGCCTAATCCCATGCATATTGTCTGTACATCAGGTCGCACAAATTGCATAGTATCATAAATAGCTACTCCGGGTATTACCCATCCGCCGGGAGAGTTTATAAATAAATACAGATCTTTGGTATCATCCTCTATACTGAGATATACCATAAGACCGATAAGTTGATTTGAGATCTCGCTATCAACCTCTTGGCCTAAAAAAAGTAATCTTTCTCGATAAAGTCGGTTGATTAGGATAAAATTGTATACCTTAAGAACCGTACATGCACCTTTTGATGCATACGGTTCAACAAAAATTGCGAAAAAAAAAAAAGAATCAATGTTTAGATTCCAGTCTTTTTTAGTTTAGCGGGATCTTTTTAACTTCTAATGAACGGGCCTTCCTTTTTTCAAGAAAGATTCGTTTTGGCTCCTTTATCTACAATCTATACTATAAAAAATAAAAAAAAAACGAATTCATTCAATTTATTGATCTAACTTTTCATTGATGTATTCTTTCATCGAAATGAAATTACGATGTAATTTTCTTGTTTCTGAATGGGCTTCTTCACTTCAATTCTTTTAGGTTTATGCTATACTCCGAGTAAAGATACGCCTGATTTTGATTTGCACATATAGGACAAATGTCTCAATACCATGTCTTTGTGCTACGACTTCTTTATTTTTTTCATTATTTTTATGTTTTTTATACCAAATATTCAACGTATTCATCATATGACTCGATTGATTAGCAGTTTTAGATCACTGTTATTTATAACTAAAATATGATACAAGTAGTAATTATCGAATCCATATATTCAAAATTGGGTTTTTTCTAAACGGAGCCTCTATACTTCATTTTATTGGTCCAACCAAGCAAACCATAAATTTTTCTAATTGATAAGATTAATCTGTATACCCCCTCAAAAAATAGATCTAATTACACTTCACGCTCCAAATTTTTGATAATTCAATCAATCTTTCTTGGGCGAAAGAGAGGATATCTCGATCGGGGGAGAGAACGGGGAAATCCCATATGACCCAATATATCTGACAAGTCGCACTATACGTCAACCCAAGATGCATCTTCCTCTCCAGGACTTCGAAAAGGTACTTGTGGAACACCAATAGGCATAAAATGAAAGAAAAAAAAATAATTAAGTACTATAGCTCACTTTGATATGGAAGCGTAACCACAGGTTTATTGTCTTAATAAATAAGATTTGTCTTTATCAGATTTTACCTTTTTTATCATATTTTATATATAAATTGAATAAGTTCATAAAAAGGGAAGACAGAATGAATAAAGGAAAATTCTTTCGAATAGGTCTTTTTTTTCTATCATGAACAAATCTGTATGCATTCACTCATAGAAAATAGGATCAACTCCGACTCACCATTGCGTATTGGTACTTATCGGGTATAGAATAGATCTGCTTATTTTTGTTCCTACGAACCGAATTTTTCCATTATTACTAAAATAATAGACCAAATAGTAATCCTTTCTCTGAGATAATCCCCTGAAAGGGGGAGGTCCATAGCCTACTACTAGTTTTTTTTTAGTGCAATAAAGTTACATAGTGTCTATTTTTCGTTGCTAAAGGGGTATTTCCATGGGTTTGCCTTGGTATCGTGTTCATACCGTCGTATTGAATGATCCCGGTCGTTTGCTTTCTGTTCATATAATGCATACAGCTCTAGTTGCTGGTTGGGCCGGTTCAATGGCTCTATACGAATTAGCGGTTTTTGATCCCTCTGATCCTGTTCTTGATCCAATGTGGAGACAAGGTATGTTCGTTATACCCTTCATGACTCGTTTAGGAATAACCAATTCATGGGGCGGTTGGAGTATCACAGGAGGGACTATAACGAATCCGGGTATTTGGAGTTACGAAGGTGTGGCCGGAGCACATATTGTGTTTTCTGGCTTATGCTTCTTGGCAGCTATTTGGCATTGGGTGTATTGGGATCTAGAAATATTTTGTGATGAACGTACAGGAAAACCTTCTTTGGATTTACCGAAGATTTTTGGAATTCATTTATTTCTTGCAGGGGTGGCTTGCTTTAGTTTTGGTGCATTTCATGTAACAGGATTATATGGCCCTGGAATATGGGTGTCCGATCCTTATGGATTAACCGGAAGGGTACAATCTGTTAATCCAGCGTGGGGTGTGGAAGGGTTTGATCCTTTTGTTCCGGGAGGAATAGCCTCTCATCATATTGCAGCAGGTACATTGGGTATATTAGCGGGCCTGTTCCATCTTAGTGTCCGTCCGCCCCAACGTCTATACAAAGGATTACGTATGGGAAATATTGAAACAGTCCTTTCCAGTAGTATTGCTGCTGTCTTTTTCGCAGCTTTTGTTGTTGCTGGAACTATGTGGTATGGTTCAGCAACTACCCCCATTGAATTATTTGGTCCTACTCGTTATCAATGGGATCAGGGATACTTCCAGCAAGAAATATATCGAAGAGTAGGCGCTGGCCTAGCCGAAAATCAAAGTTTATCCCAAGCTTGGTCTAAAATTCCCGAAAAATTAGCTTTTTATGATTACATCGGCAATAATCCCGCAAAAGGTGGATTATTCAGAGCGGGCTCCATGGACAACGGAGATGGAATAGCTGTTGGGTGGTTAGGACACCCCATTTTTAAAGATAAAGAAGGGCGTGAACTTTTTGTACGTCGTATGCCCACTTTTTTTGAAACATTTCCGGTTGTTTTGGTAGATGGAGACGGAATTGTTAGAGCGGATGTTCCTTTTAGAAGGGCAGAATCGAAGTATAGTGTTGAACAAGTAGGTGTAACTGTTGAGTTCTATGGCGGTGAACTCAATGGAATCAGTTATAGTGATCCTGCTACTGTGAAAAAATATGCTAGACGTGCTCAATTGGGTGAAATTTTTGAATTAGATCGTGCTACTTTGAAATCCGATGGGGTTTTTCGTAGTAGTCCAAGGGGTTGGTTTACTTTTGGGCATGCTTCGTTTGCTTTGCTCTTCTTCTTCGGACACATCTGGCATGGTGCTAGAACCTTGTTCAGAGATGTCTTTGCTGGTATTGATCCAGATTTGGATGCGCAAGTAGAATTTGGTGCATTCCAAAAACTTGGAGATCCAACTACAAGAAGACAAGTAGTCTGATATAACATTGCTCGGTTATTTTTTGCCTTTCTTTTTGTGATTTGACATAGATAGAATACCGGATAAATCTTGATTTTGATTGCTGCCTTTTTGTTTTTTTGACTTTTGTCTTGAACTTTATCCGGAAAAAATTCCCCAATAAATAGGTATGGAAGCTATAATTGTAAACCGAAATTAAATCTATGGAAGCATTGGTTTATACATTCCTCTTAGTCTCGACTCTAGGAATCATTTTTTTCGCTATCTTTTTTCGCGAACCACCTAAAGTTCCAACTAAAAAGATGAAATGATTTTTTATTATCTCAATTGAAGTAAAGTAAAGAGCCCCCTAATATTGGGAGGCTCTTTACTTTACTTCAACTAGTCCCCGTGTTCCTCGAATGGATCTCTTAGTTGTTGGGAGGGTTGCCCAAAAGCAGTATATAAGGCATACCCGGTAAAACTTACAAGTAAACCAGATATAGAGATGGCAACTAGAGTTGCTGTTTCCATTTTTATATAATTTCAAGACCACAATGGATCTATGATAAGATCATTTATTTACAATGGAATGGTATACAAAGTCAACAGATCTCAATCAATACAAAATAGAATTTATGGCTACACAAACAGTTGAGGATAGTTCTAGATCTGGTCCAAGACGAACGATTATAGGGGATTTACTGAAACCGTTGAATTCGGAATATGGGAAAGTAGCTCCTGGTTGGGGAACTACTCCTTTGATGGGTGTTGCGATGGCTCTATTTGCGATATTTTTGTCTATTATTTTGGAGATTTATAATTCTTCCATTTTACTGGACGGAATTTCAATGAATTAGATTCGATTCACAAGAACCCCTAAATAACTGCTCAATAGAAATATTGTGGGTCTCCCGTTTTTATCCCACTCTTGTTTGGTAGTTCGATCGTGGAATTTTTTTTTTTTTTTATGTATTTCCGGAATATGAGTGTGTGACTTGTTATAATTGATCCTATGGATACTACAGAAAAAAATCTGTCATCTTGATCAAAATGGTTTTATTTCGTTGGATATTCAGTCTAGTCTAGTATCTGGAGCACGCAATATATGAAATAAATTAAAAAATATTATAACTATGATTCATACTTATCAGACCTCGCGGCCGGACTCCAAAAAAGAGTTAGAAGTGATAAATCCACAATTTTTTTTTCAACTCCCGTTTATTCTTTTTTTTTGATTATTATTAAAGGATAAACGTTTCTTTGCATTTATTATTTTCATTATAAAAAATCATTGAATAAGCGATGATCCAAAGGTTCTTACTCAGAGAATTTTTGAACTTTTTTCTTTTGTTTTGGAAGGTTTTATTGACTCATCGTGGTTCTAGTATGAATCTGTGGTTTTAATGGATTCATAGGGTCTTAACAAGAGAATTCCTATCAATAAATAATAAAGAAAACAAGAGTAAAGTCGCATTACACACAAATAAAAATAATAATAATAATAAATAGGTAAATAGAAGATTCAAGAGGCCCGTAATGATCCATAATATAAACACGAATGAGCCGACTTGATATTTTAGCATTATAACCACAAAGAAAAAAGAATATTTTTTGGATTTTTATTCTTTCGTATTTTGAGAAAAA